GGACCAATCAATCGAATATTGATTAATACGTAATCGATCGAACACTACTTGAAAACGGTTCTTCTGTTCAGAAACGAAATGTTCCAAATGTTCCTGGAAATTCTTGCTCCCGTTGGACCATTTGTATCTATATGCATCAGGATCCCGATTCATGGATCTCTCGGTTCGAGAAATAAGAGGATCAAACCATTTCTTCTGACTCTTTTTCAAATTCGATAAATGTTGGTTGATCGTATATTTCATTATAGTTATATGATTCAGAGTATCATTTCCTATTTGATCCCTTTGAATTCCATATTCGAAGTTGCGATCGGATCTATTCATTAAAAAGAATCGATTCGATACATTTCTTATGTACCCATAGGTGCTATATTGGATTTGAATCAGATTTCGGATCAATCTATATTGATTGACTGCCTCCATTATGTTGTTGCTAGCAAATACCGCTGTTTTTAGTTTTGGATCTTCCAAATCATTCCCGCAGTAGATCCGGACCGATTTTTTTCTGATCCTTCGATAAAAAGATTCATTCTCTTCATAAAAAAGAGGAGGTAGAACCAATAAAGATTTCTTTTTCGATTCATCTCTGGAGTTGAATACCTCATTCAAGAATTTTTTTTGATCCAACCCGTAGGAATCAATAGAAAAGGCAAATCCCCTATGATACACCAGATCCGGCTCGGTTATTGATAGAGTGAATAGATCTGCCATTTCTTGAAATCTCTCTTCTGATTCAAAATCGTGGTGTAACGTGTATCCCCCTTTGTTCCGGTCATGGAATAGATGAAATAAATCAAAAAATGGATTTTTGTTCAAGAATGAAATCTTATTGGAACTGTCCATATCCGGTTCATCCTTCGGAACCATATCACATCCCGGATCTGATGAAATAGGATGAATTGAGACGGTATTTTGTAAATACGTAATTATCTTGAATATATCAACCATTTCTTTATTTTCCGATCGCCTGGAAGGGACAAAAGAAACATCTTGTTTTTTCTTCAAAAATTTCTGATCTCTAGTGGACCTCTCAGTAGGATTCGAACCCAGATGAAGTTCTGACCATCTGTCAGAGAAAAAAGAACGAATTGATCTTGTAGGATTCCCAAGAAATTCTTCGATTTCTTCCGGAAGCAGATGATTATTCATCTGCTTCTCACGTTCCGTGAATAGCCGGGACATTGAGGAAGATCCAAAACATTTCGGGAATCGATCTGATTCTATCTCTGTTCGTTCCGTTTGAAGAAAGGAAGGATCCCAAAGAATCGATCTTTCTTTTAGTTGCTGAATCTCCGTTTGATCGATCAATGTGTGATATTCTGAATCCTCATTTCTAATGAAATCGAAATGATCTCTGGATTGATCAGAAGATCCTTTCAATTGGCTAGAATCCGTTACTTGAACGAAAATAGATCTTGTGGAATCATATTGAATATTTGACAATACATTCCGTACCTTGCTAAAAAACCGATCCTTGTTTACCAACCACACATTGTCTAACCAAATCAAATTCTCTCTCGATACGTTCCTCAAAAAATCCGATTCGTGCTGATTCTTCCCCCAACTAACGAAGAGATCTTGGCGGAATTGCCACATATGAAATTGAGCACAATTTTGCAAAGAAATACCCCACTTGTTTCTCGAGAAGAGATGGGAAACATGCTCAATATCATTTGATTGAATAGTTGCCTCAGCTCCTTCTTGTTTGAAGAAACCCTCCCCTTCAATTGGTCTTTTTTCACGAAAAGCAGACATGAGATAACAAATCAAGTCTTTCCCTAAGATTTCGAATAGCTGTCCCGAATTCAAGTTAATTATGTTTCGCTTCTTCCTCGGAGAAAGACGATCAAACAATTCCCAATCATGGTCCTTGCGGATCGGATCATCCGTATAGGATAAAAAAAGAAACTCCAGATATTTGCTATCTTTCTCTTTGAATGAGATCTCAATTCCAGCTACGGTTTCATTAGATATCTTACAACTAGAATCCCTATTTTTTCCGATCCGGTTCCTCCACCACCGCGAACCCCGGTTAGATTCAGGCATGATACATTTTTTATTTATTGGGAGAACCCAAGTACTCTCTTGCGGATCCATGAAACAACTCTCAGAAATCTTTTTCCCTTTTGGAAGATACAGGAGCGAAACAATCAACCTATTGATATTGGAAGACCAAAAAGATTCTTCCAATGTCTCATTTCTGGGTCCAATGGAATTCATAGGTATAGGAAGAATAGGTATAGGAAGAAGCCCCATCAAATAGAGATTTTTTCTTTCGACCATCTTTCGATTGTTAATACGAGATATAAGGACCGCTACTACAAGCAGTACTACACCTTTGATCGTGAAATATCGATTGCTTGTTGAACCCTGTGAATCACGTGAAAGTAGGATACTCCAAATTCGGGGGTCAAAGAGTTTCATAAAACGTTCTTGGTGGAAAAAAATGTGAGTGAAAGATCCCACTGAATTGAATTTGATCCATGAATCTAAGAAATAG